ACATCTCGGAACAAGGTTCTAGCGCCATGCCAAATATGTCCGAAGAAGAAGAGCAGAGCAAATGAAGCATGGCCAAAAGTAAACCAACCCCTTGGACTGCTACGAAAAACACCATCGGATTTCAAAGTAGCACGATCTAATTCAAAAATTTCGCCCAATTGAGCGCGTCGAGCATATTTTTTCACAGTAGCAGGATCACTATAACTGACTCCATTCAGTTCGCCACCATAGAACTCCACAGTTACACCTACTTGTTCGACACTATACTTCGACTCTGCCCTTCGAAACGGAACATCGGCTCTAACAATACCGTCTCCGTCTACCAAAACAACCGGGAATGTTTCAAAAAAAGTGGGCATACGACGTACAAAAAGTTCACGCCCTTCCTTATCTCTAAAGATAGGGTGTCCTAACCACCCAACAGCTATTCCATCCCCGTTGTCCATTGAGCCCGCTCTGAATAATCCCCCCTTTGCCGGATTATTACCGATGTAATCATAAAAAGCCAATTTTTCAGGAATTTTAGACCAAGCCTCTGATAAACTTTGATTTTCGGCTATCCCAGCGCTAACTCTTCGATATATTTCTTGCTGGAAGTATCCCTGATCCCATTGATAACGAGTGGGACCAAATAATTCAATCGGGGTAGTTGCTGAACCATACCACATAGTTCCAGCAACAACAAAAGCGGCAAAAAAGACAGCAGCGATACTGCTGGAAAGGACGGTTTCAATATTTCCCATGCGTAATCCTTTGTATAGACGTTGGGGCGGACGGACACTAAGATGGAATAGGCCGGCTAATATGCCCAATGTCCCTGCTGCAATATGATGAGAGGCTATTCCTCCCGGAACAAAAGGATCAAAACCTTCCACACCCCACGCTGGATTTACAGATTGTACCCTTCCGGTTAGTCCATAAGGATCGGACACCCATATTCCAGGACCATACAACCCCGTTACATGAAATGCGCCAAACCCAAAACAAGCCAACCCTGAAAGAAATAAATGAATTCCAAAAATCTTAGGTAAATCTAAAGAAGGTTTTCCTGTACGTTCATCAGAAAATATTTCTAGATCCCAGTACACCCAATGCCAAATAGCTGCCAAAAAGCATAAGCCAGAAAACACAATATGTGCCCCGGCCACACCTTCGTAACTCCAAATACCCGGATTCGTTATAGTACCTCCTGTGATACTCCAACCGCCCCATGAATTGGTTATTCCTAAACGAGTCATGAAGGGTATAACAAACATACCCTGTCTCCACATTGGATCAAGAACGGGGTCAGAGGGATCAAAAACCGCTAGTTCGTAGAGAGCCATCGAACCGGCCCAACCAGCAACTAGAGCTGTATGCATTATATGAACAGAAATCAAACGACCCGGATCATTCAATACGACGGTATGAACACGATACCAAGGCAAACCCATGGAAATACCCCTTTAATCAACGAATAATAGACACTATGTAACTTTATTGCATTGTAAAAAGTAAAAAAACTATGCTCTGGACCCACTCTTTCGGTAGATTTTCTCGAGGAAAGAATTAATATTTGTTCTATTCTTTTAGTAATAATAATAATAATAGATAGTAATAATAGACGAATTCCATTTGTAGGAACAAAAATAAGCAGATCTATTCTATACCCGATAAGTACCAATACGCAATGGTAGAGGGGATTGATCCCACTTTAATTTTCTCTGAGTGAAGACATACCCATTTGTTCATATCATTCCAAAGACCCATTCGTTTCGTAAAAATTTTCCTTTAGTCATAATCATTCGGTTTTCTTTTTTTATGTTATTGTTATGAACTTATTCAATTTATGGATAAACTATGATAAAGGCTAATCTTATTAAGACAATAAACCCGTTGTTACGCTTCCACATCAAAGTAAGATATAGTACTTAATTTTTTTTCTTTCATTTTATGCCTATTGGTGTTCCAAAAGTACCTTTTCGAAGTCCTGGAGAGGAAGATGCATCGTGGGTTGACATATAGTGCGACTTGTCAGATATATTGGGTCACATGGAATTTCCCCATTCTCTCCCCTGATCGAGATATCCCCTCTTTCGCCCAAAAAAGATTGATTGAATTATCAAAAGTTTGGAGCGTGAAATACAATTTAATCCTATTTATTTTTTGTAGGGGTATCAGATTAATATTATCAATTAGAATAATTTATGGTTGGCTCGACTGGACCAAAAAAATGAAGTATCCAGGCTCCGTTTAGAAAAAACCCAATTGGTAATATATCTAAGATTACTACTTTTATAATATTCTATTTATAAACAGGAGCGATCTCAAACTGTTTAATCAATCGAGTAATATAATGAATACATTTAATATAATGAATACATTGAATATTTAGTGGAAGACATGAAATAAATGAAATTGAAAAATAAAAAAAGCCATAGCAAAAAGACGTGGTATTGGGACATTTGCCCTATATGTGCAAATAAAAATCGGGCCTATCTTTACTCGGAGTAGAGCATAAACCTAAAAAAATTGAAAAAGCCCATTCAGGAACAAGAAAATGGCATCGTTATTTGGATTCGATCTCGATGAAACAATACATCAATGAGAAGTTCATTCGATAAGTTTAGTAAATTATTTATATATATATTTTTATTTTATTTATATATAGGTAAAGTAAACAGGCCAAAACAAATCCTTCTTGAAAAATGGAAGAAAAAAAGCCCTTTGTTAGAAGTTAGAAAGAGCCCCCTATGAAAATAAAAAAGAATGAGGGCTGCAATCTACACATTGATTCTTTTTTTTTGCGCGATTTTTGGTAAACCGTATGCATCAAAAGGTGCGCGTACGGTTCCTAAGGATACAATTATATCCTAATCAACCGACTTTATCGAGCAAGATTACTTTTTTTAGGCCAAGAGGTTGATAGCGATCTCTCGAATCAAATTATTGGTCTTATGGTATATCTCAGTCTAGAGGATGATAGCAAAGATCTGTATTTGTTTATAAACTCTCCCGGGGGGTGGGTAATACCCGGAGTAGCTATTTATGATACTATGCAATTTGTACAACCAGATGTACAGACAATATGCATGGGATTGGCCGCTTCAATAGGATCTTTTCTTCTGGTCGGAGGAGAAATTACCAAACGTCTAGCATTCCCTCATGCTCGGCGCCAATGAGTTTTGTATTTGAGAGAAAAAAGAAGACTATGCCTTCGCCATATGAAATATGACTATTAAGTAATAATAGCATGGCATTTTGAATTCGATATGAGAAACCCTTTTTTATTTTTGTTTTTTTTTTTTTCAAAAATCAATCATTAGATTATATATCGAACGAATAGTATGAGATAAAGGGCATTTCCGATTTTATCTGATTTATCGGAAGCCTATTGCAGCGTCACAAACTTTTTTGTTTTCACACCAGAGGGATAATAACAATATTTCTCTTAGGAAAGAATACAAAAAAAAGAAACTTTGGGATTGCTTAATAACAGACTAAATAAATATATAAAGCAACGGAACCATCATAGTATGTTTTAACTACTCCAAAATAAAATGAAGGATGGTTATTGGATTATTTACCGATCGGGGTCTGATAGGCCCTATATTTGAATATTTGAATTTGATTTTATACTTCTTCAATGGAATGGAGGTTATAAAGTAAATTCCATTGTATAGCCGTATGCAATGCGCAAAAGATGCCTGTACGGTTGTTCAATTCTATCTTTTGGTTTTCATATCATTACTCGTTATTTAATTTATTCTCTTTGATTTCTCTTCGAGATAGAAGAACCATTTATTAGGTTATATAATCAGGGTAATGATCCATCAACCTGCTAGTTCTTTTTATGAGGCACCCGCAGGAGAATTTATCCTGGAAGCGGAAGAAATGATGAAGCTGCGCGAAACCATTACAAGGGTTTATGTACAAAGAACAGGCACACCTCTATGGGTTGTATCCGAAGACATGGAAAGAGATGTTTTTATGTCAGCAACAGAAGCCCAAGCTCATGGAATTGTTGATCATGTAGGGGTAGAATAAAAAATAACAGGGATTTCGCGCAAATACAAATACGCCATTTGAAATTTTATCTTCTTACTGGGTTTGATAGAGTATTCTATTAATTAATTTATTACTATAGAAGTAATTCCTAATCGGCCGGTTAGGATCGATCTAAACCAGCTCATTATGTATACGAGTCAACATGCCAACTATTAAACAACTTATTAGAAAGACGAGACAGCCAATCAGAAATGTTACGAAATCCCCCGCCCTTGGGGGATGCCCTCAGCGACGAGGAACATGTACTAGGGTGTATGTGTGACTCGTTCAGAGCATGGACTGGGGCAAAAGAAAAGAACCCATTTTTCCAGTATCAGTGATCAGTAACAGTAAATAAGATAAAATAAAACGGAAGAACTCCATTCACTATCTAAAAAGTATCTATCATACCCTTCTATTGTGTATCAAAATTTATGGTTTCTAGTGGTGTAAATCCAATCGTCTCCATTTTCAATTTAAGATGAGAAAGAATTTCCCATTGGTAGCAAATGTTTATCCATTAAGCGGGGGGAATCCCATTTAAAGGCAAGAAAGATTACGCCCTTACTCTTTCAACAACGGACTAAGAGGGTCAGCTACACAGTTAATCTTCATAATTAAATACCGTTACTGTATAAGTGGATCTCGTTGTGAAAGACGGATTACTGAATAATTCATGGGTAGAGCCAAAAAGTGTGAACTGTACAAGTTAACAATAGCATTGATTAAATGAAAGAAAAGAAGGGGCTCCGGTGTATAGAAGGGATCTCGCCGTTTAAGAAGTAACCATAGAAACGATGGAACCCACTATTTTTTTTTTATTCATTTCTATTTTATATTTACTACTTTTTGTTTTTATTTAATATTAATATGCTTTTTTTAATATCTAGTATCAATATCAATATTATTTCTTATTTCGAGGTAAAATGCCTATAAAAAAAAAGAAAAAATCGTGGGCGGGAAGGTTATAGTAGCAAAAGCCGTTGGAGTTTTTATTTTATACATTGGAAGGATCCGTTTTGTTATTAACAAACTAGTAAAGGGGAAGGGAATAACTGAAAGAAAAGAAATCAATTAGTTATTTATCAAAGTTTCATTTATTCAATGACCAGAATTAAACGAGGATGTATAGCTCGGAGACGTAGAACAAAAATTCGTTTATTTGCATCAAGCTTTCGAGGGGCTCATTCAAGACTTACTCGAACTATTACTCAACAGAAAATAAGAGCTTTGTTTTCGGCTTATCGGGATAGAGGTAGGCAAAAGAGATATTTTCGCCGTTTGTGGATCACTCGGATAAATGCAGCAATTCGAGGGAATTTCGTATACTATAGTTATAATATTTTCATACACAATCTGTACAAGAAGCAGTTGCTTCTTAATCGTAAAATACTTGCGCAAATAGCTATATTAAATATAAATTGTCTTTCTATGATTTCCACTGAGATTATAAAATAAGTAGATTGGAAGGACTCCATAGGAATGTTTTAAATTTTAATGGAGTGCGCTGTAAAATTAACTCCGGGAAGGTAGAATAGAAATTAGTATGATAAAATATAATCAAATAATATGATAAAGTCGTCAAAATGAACAAACAAGACGTTCAATAAAAAAAGATTTCTTCTTTTTCCCCGATACTTTTTTTCTTATGACACGACACTCACATCTTAATTCGCGAATTTTTCGAACAAAACATCAATCCGCCTTTGAGTTCGTATTGGAATTTTGATTCAAGTGAAGAGTAAGCCTATCCCCCTTTTTGATTCTAAGACCCGCAGTTCTAGCAGCCGACTCACCTCTTTCAAATTGTTTCTCATTATTAAGAAAGGGTAACAAAGATAAAATACGAGCTTGCTTGATAGCAATAGTAATTAATCGTTGTTGTTTTAAGTTTAATCTATTCACCCGTCTAGATAATATCTTTCCTTGTTCACTAATAAATCGACTAATTAAACTCATGTTTCTATAATCAATTCGATCCCCCGACCCAATCGGGGGCAAACGCCTACGAAAAGATCGCTTGGATTTAAAATAGAGTCGCTTGGATTTATCCATGATTTGTTTATTCCTTATCCCGAAAATCCTAATTTTGTCGGGGATTTCTTTTTGGTTTGTTTATCTTTAAATATATGTTATATATAATATATGGTATATGACATTTTTCATCTTCCTTGGAAGGATGACATACAATACATACGTGTAATCGGTTCCATCTATTTCTTTATCTCCCCATGAATTGTATATTTGTAACAAAAGGGACAGAATTTTCTCAATTCCAATCGACTAGGCGTATTGTGTCGATTCTTTTGAGTAATATATCTGGAAATACCAACCCTCTTTGATTCCTTATTAGCATCATTTCGAACAGCACAATTGGTACATTCCAAAATAACTGTTACTCGAACATCTTTCCCCTTGGCCATGAACCCCCTTTGTATTTTTGATTCACTCAACTATTCTATTTTGCGATCCAAAGAGAAAAAAGGAACGAAAAAAAAAAAATAGAAGTTGCTAACTCGAAATAAAATTATGAAAAATTTCGTTGCAATCAAGATAGTAATAATAAGTAATACAATGATTTCGAACTACATTTCTAATCCCAATATAGCGTTTCGTCTTTCATTTAAGTATTTTGTATGATATCGTTGACCTATCCATCAATTTCCATTTCCGTTCTCATTCTCTTTTTAATTATTTTAATTTAAATTAAAAATTTTATTTTAATTCGAGCCTCGGGCCTGAGGCCCGAGTTCCGAGTTTCACTGAATTTGAATCCACTTTTATTCTTTCTCTTTTCGAACTTATTCAAATTTTAAAAATTCTAAAATTAAAAGATGGGAAGGGGAGGGATTAGTCACAGAGATTTTATTAAATCCCTAATCTTCTTCACCACTTCCCATGTTACTAACTAGAATGAAAAAAAGGGGAATATCAGCGCATCCGGAAATAAACGATTGATCTCTATCAATAGACCTGCTAAAAACCCGAACCATATAGTACTTACTACCGGCGCCCCGGAGAGATATGTTTTTAGATCTCGCATTTTATTTGAAATCCTCCTTCTTTATTGGAATTTGTAATACATATATGATCAGACATATATGGAGTTAATGATCGCTTGTATTTGTCCGCGGAATCCCTAATTCAAATTGAAATGTACAACGATTCAGTAGAATATTCCTTTTCTTAAAAAAAATGTGCCCTTTTCTGTACCAGCATTTCCCCAAAATATTCATTTTTTTTACAGCGGGTTTCATTATACGTAACGCATATAAGTAGTTTATTATAATTAATTAATAATTAATTATATGTTCTATGATATGAGATCAAAAAGAAGAAATGACAAGATAATTTTTGTATAGAAATGGAGTAAATAAAGATGTGGAAAACAATACGGGTATTCTCTACAATGACACTGTAACCCAATTGAAAGGGATGTAGCGCAGCTTGGTAGCGCGTTTGTTTTGGGTACAAAATGTCACGGGTTCAAATCCTGTCATCCCTACCTATTCTATTACTTATCTTATGAGCAGGAATCGTAACGAGGGATCAATTGAAATCGATTAAATTGGGCATCCATAACATGATAAATCTTTCATTTGACTCTATTCTACTATAGAATAGGATACGCATGCAAAAATATAATATATTAGGGTTACTTACAAAATATTTAGTGTGATAATAAAGCGCTCTTAGTTCAGTTCGGTAGAACGCGGGTCTCCAAAACCCGATGTCGTAGGTTCAAATCCTACAGAGCGTGATCCCATTCTTGTTATTCTTAGGTCGAAAATTACACTGAAATGAAATAATTGAACAGCAATTTCAATTTGACCCCTGCCCTATGTATTAAAATTAATAAAGCAAGTAGGGGTCAATCAAAAAAAGAGCTATTAATTAATTAAAGGTCCAACTGATCACCGCGTCTGTATTGTAAATATGCGGTTACAAATAATCCAGCCAAAGTAATAGAAATTAGACCTAAGACAATTCCAAATAGAAAAACTTCAATCATTTCAATTTGTTTGAAAGAGGAAAAGGAGAGGTAATATCTATTCTTAACTATTAATTCATATTGCCCATGAATCTCAATGACCAAAAATTGGAAATTGACACGGTAAGAAACTTAAGAAACTATAGAATATATGGAATAACACAGAAAGATTTCGTTTTTTTATGAATCGTTTGTTCAATTAATTTCAAATAAGTCGTATCTTGTTCAACCCGATAAATAGAGCTGAGGTTATAGTTAAAACCGCTAGTAGAAAACCGAAATAACTAGTTATAGTAAGCATAAAGAGGCTAAATGAAATATGGTCTTTTTATACATATGTTTAGAAAGCACTTCCCTAAATTCAAATTTTTGAAAGATACAAACAAGAATAAGCAAAAAGACCAATTCCACTTATTTTTTCAATTGAAAGTTTTTGATTCATCAATCCTTCTAAACAGTAATAAAAAAAAAAAAATGGGAGTGACATAGGTAAGAAATCAATTCATCATCTGTGATATCTGAGCATCCCCTAATTCCCAATCAACAGATTCATCTTAAAAACTAATATTCTTATACTAATATTATATATTATAATTAATAATCAAAATTAGAAATAATAAAAAACTCTGTTGTGTAACTTCATTCAAAAAATGAAATTGAATCGCTTTAAAATTGGAAAATCATTTCTATTTTGATTTTGATCTTTTTTTTATTATTGTATCGAATACATTGTGTATTTTCGAACAAAGAATGACCTTATATTATACTAGAATCTCCCTTTTTTTTTACTTTAACTTTACTTTCCCTTTTCTTTTTTACTTTAATTTGATTTGACCTCATTAGATTCAGCAGTAGGTTCATTCTCATAATATCTCTAATGAGAAGAAAAAGAGTTTCGCATGATCTAATCGTGCGAAACTTATACATTTTTTCTTTACATATCTTAAATTAGAGAGCCCCCCGCCCTTTTATAATTATAATTCGATCAAGAACGGCCTTTTGGTTCTAATACAACAATGCGTGCATCGCGAATATTGATTATTTTCTTCTTTGTTCTCTTTCTTTCGTCGAAGACTATCGGCTAGTCTTACTTCTTACTGGACAACTAACCAATTCCTTAAAAATGAAAAAAAAAAGGGGGGGGGGGGGGTTCCAACAAAAAACATCTTCTACAAACACAAAAAGAAAGAATATTTTTATATTTTGGATCTAATTGAATTGTAGGTGTAGGAGAATGGAATATGATAATCCCACTCGCGAATTATTTGAAAGCAACCCGTTGTATTCACATTTTATCTGATCTTCAGTTTCTAATCCGAAGCCGATAATGGAGAGAACCCTTATACTACTACAGGAATTTGAAAATTTTTTTATTGAATAGTATAGAATACTACATCGACAGGCAACAATAAAAGAAAAAAGAAAGTCTCTAGCACTCCATTTAGATACTAATTGTGAAATTGCGTTGCTGTGTCAGAAGAAGGATAGCTATACTGATTCGGTATACTCTAAAGGCACCCTTGGTACCCTATTGACGATCTCACAAAGATTCAATTTCAGTGAATTCCCATTTACTGATCTCATCTTTTACGGAATCGATCCCCTTTTTGACTGTACAAGAATACGTGGAGCTCGGCATGTCTGGAAGCACAGGAGAACGTTCTTTTGCTGATATTATTACCAGTATTCGATACTGGGTCATTCATAGCATTACTATACCTTCCCTTTTCATTGCGGGTTGGTTATTCGTCAGCACGGGTTTAGCTTACGATGTATTTGGAAGCCCTCGTCCAAACGAGTATTTTACAGAGAGTCGACAAGGAATTCCATTAATAACTGGCCGTTTTGATCCTTTGGAACAACTCGATGAATTTAGTAGATCTTTTTAGGAGGCCCCAATGACCATAGATAGAACCTATCCCATTTTTACAGTGCGATGGTTGGCTGTTCACGGATTAGCTGTACCTACCGTTTCTTTTTTGG